TTGTCTTTTTAATTTGGTATTTGTATGGAACGGGAATGCGTATTTTTTATTGTTTTCTTTTTTATTGATAGGAATTCTCTTGTTAAGACCCTACTTAACTAATCAATTGAAACCTCAGATTCATACGAGAACCACGATAATTCAATGAAACCTTCAAAGTCCAAAGTTCACTGAGTGAGAACCGTTGGATCATCACTTATTCCATACTTATTCAATCAAAAATAGCTATAATGACTAAAAACATAAAATACAAAGAAGCGCTTGTCCTTTGATCCAAATAAGAGTTTATTAAAAGTAGAAAAATATTTTGATTTATTAAAGTTTATAAGATAGAACGGAAAGAAGTCCGGCTACGAGGTCTGAGTATTAAGTATGAATCATAGTTCGAATGCTTTGTGATCTATTTGATCTATTTCGTGCTACAGATACTCAAATGAATATCCGACGAAGTAAAACCATCTTGATAAAGATGACAGACCCCACTCTCTGTACTATCCATAGGGTCAATTCTAACAAGTCACACACTCATATTCCGGAAATATACAATGCAGAAAAAGATTTCGCGGTCGAACTACCAAAGGAGAATAAGCTAAAATTTTTAGACCTACATAATTTACTTTTTATATCGAACTAAAAGCTAGGACTTCAAGATTCTTCTCAGTCTAATTCACTGAAATTCCATCAAGTAGAACAGAAGAATTATAAATCTCCAAAATAATAGATAGGAATACCGCAAATAGAGCCATTGCAACACCCATCAAAGGGGTCGTTCCCCATCCAGGAGCTACTTTACCATATTCGGAATTCAATGGCTTCAATAACTTCCCTACAGTAGTGCTTCTTGGACCTGATCTAGAACTATCTTCAACAGTTTGTGTAGCCATAAATCTTATTTTGTATTTATTACGATCTGTTGACTTTGTATACCATTCCGTTGTAAATAAACGATCTTATAATAGATCCATTGTGGTCTTTCAATTATATAATAATGGAAACAGCAACCCTAGTCGCCATCTTTATATCTGGGTTACTTGTAAGTTTTACTGGGTATGCTCTATATACTGCCTTTGGGCAACCCTCTCAACAACTAAGAGATCCGTTCGAGGAACACGGGGACTAGTTGACGTAATCAGCCTCCAAATATTTGGAGGCTGATTACGTCAATGAAGATAATGAAAAATTATTTCATTTTTTTGTTGAAATAGTAGGTGGTTCTCGAAAAAAAATAGCGAAAAAAATTATCCCTAAAGTGGATACTAAGAGAAATGTATAAACCAATGCTTCCATAAATTTGATTGTGGTTTACAATTATAGCTTTCATACCTGTTTTGTTTTTGTTTACTTGGGAGTATCCCTACGGATAAAGAAAGAATTAAAGAAACAGCATCGATTTAAATCAAGATTTCTTATAGTACCCTACCTATTAAATATTAAATAAAATCACAAACAGAAACTATAAGAAAAAAGCAATGTTGTATCAGACTGTTTGTCTTTTTGTAGTTGGATCTCCAAGTTTTTGGAATGCCCCGAATTCTACTTGAGCATCCAAATCTGGATCAATACCAGCAAAAACATCTCTGAAAAGGGTTCTAGAACCATGCCAAATGTGTCCAAAGAAGAAAAGTAGAGCAAAAGAAGCATGCCCGAAAGTAAACCAACCTCTTGGACTGCTACGAAAAACGCCATCGGATTTCAAAGTAGCACGATCTAATTCAAAAATCTCACCCAATTGAGCCCGTCTAGCATATTTTTTCACAGTTGCGGGATCACTATAACTAACTCCATTGAGTTCACCACCATAAAACTCAACAGTTACACCTACTTGTTCGACACTATATTTAGACTCTGCCCTTCTAAATGGGACGTCGGCTCTAACAATTCCGTCTCCGTCTACCAAAACAACCGGAAAAGTTTCAAAAAAAGTAGGCATACGGCGTACAAAAAGTTCACGCCCTTCTTTATTTCTAAAGACGGGGTGTCCTAGCCATCCAACAGCTATTCCATCCCCATTGTCCATTGAACCCGCTCGGAATAACCCCCCCTTTGCTGGATTATTACCAATATAATCATAAAAAGCTAATTTTTCAGGAATTTTAGCCCAAGCTTCTGATAAACTTTGACTTTCAGCTAGTCCAGCACTAACTCTTCGATATATTTCTTGTTGAAAGTATCCCTGATCCCATTGATAACGAGTAGGACCAAATAATTCGATGGGAGTAGTTGCAGAACCATACCACATAGTTCCAGCAACAACAAAAGCTGCAAAAAAGACAGCAGCAATACTACTGGAAAGGACGGTTTCAATATTACCCATACGTAATCCTTTGTATAGACGTTGAGGCGGACGAACACTAAGATGGAATAAGCCCGCTAATATACCCAACGTCCCTGCTGCAATATGATGAGAGGCTATTCCTCCCGGAACAAAAGGGTCAAAACCCTCCACGCCCCACGCCGGATTTACGGGTTGGACCTTTCCGGTTAGTCCATAAGGGTCGGATACCCATATTCCAGGACCAAATAATCCTGTTACATGAAATGCGCCAAAACCAAAGCAAGCCACTCCTGAAAGAAATAAATGAATTCCAAAAATCTTAGGCAAATCCAAAGAAGGTTTTCCTGTACGTTCATCACAAAAAATTTCTAGATCCCAATATACCCAATGCCAAATAGCTGCCAAGAAGCATAAGCCCGAAAATACAATATGTGCTGCGGCTACCCCTTCGTAACTCCAAAGACCCGGGTTCGTTATAGTCCCTCCCGTAATATTCCAACCGCCCCATGAGTTGGTTATTCCTAAACGAGTCATGAAAGGTATAACGAACATACCTTGTCTCCACATTGGATCAAGAACAGGGTCGGAGGGATCAAAAACAGCTAATTCATATAGAGCCATCGAACCAGCCCAACCAGCAACCAGAGCGGTATGCATTATATGAACAGAAAGCAAACGACCGGGATCATTCAATACAACAGTATGAACACGATACCAAGGCAAACCCATGGAAATACCCCTTTATCAACGAAAAATATACACTATGTAACTTTATTGCATTGGAAAAAACTATGCTACGGACCCCCCTTTTTAGGTAATTTTTTCAGAGAAAGGATTCATATTTGTTCTATTCTGTTAGTAATAATGGAACAATTCGATTCATAGGAAAAAAGGGAAGCGGATCTATTCTATATCCGATAAGTACCAATACGCAATGGGGGTGAATCCTATTTTATATGAACCAAGATAGCTATTGTTGTTCATCATTCAGAAGCCCGTTCGTAAAAAATTTCCTTTATTTTTATTCATTCTCTCTTACTTTACTTTTATTTTATATTTTATTTTAGCTTATTCAACTTATGTATTAAATGTTATTAATTTAAATATGATTAATAAAGTAGGAAAAAAAGGATAATATTATTAAAAAATGAAACCCCAGTCTTACGTTTCCACATCAAAGTGAAATAGAGAACTTAATTCTCTTTTTTTTCATTTCATGCCTATTGGCGTTCCAAAAGTACCTTTTCGAAGTCCTGGAGAAGGAGATACATCTTGGGTTGACATATAGTGCGACTTGTCAGATATATTGGGCTATACGGGATTTTCCCATTTTCTCCCTCGATAGAGATATCCTCTGTTTCGCCCAAAAAGATTGATTTAATTATCAAAAATTTGTAACGCGAAGCGAAAAAAATAAAGTGGAATTAAATGCAGAGAGTATTTAGATTGATATTAGATTATCAAATTTTTTTATGGTTTACGTGATCGGACTAATAAAATGAAGTATCCAGGCTCCGTTTAGCAAAAACCCAATTGATAATTAATATATAATATTTTTATAATTACTACTTGTTATGATATGCAAAATTATGATAAAAATTTATATTAAAAAATACAAAAAATTTAAACAGGATGATCTAAAACTGTTGATCAAATCAAATAATATAATTCAAAATTTAGTGACTATTTGACAGAAGACATGTGAAAGAAATAAATTGAAAAAAAAGAAGGAGTAGTAAAAAAGACGCGGTATTTGGTTCATTTGTCCTATATGTGCAAATAAAAATCGGGCAAATTTTTCCTTTTACTCGGGGTAGAGCATAAACCTAAAAAATGGAATAAAAAAGGAAGAAGCCCGTTCAGGAACAAGAAAAAACCATCGCCATCTCAACTGAATCTCGATGAAAAAAATATCAACGAATCAAGTTAGTCTGACAGGCTTAATCAATCGTTTTATTATAGGATTATAATATCTAATAAAAGGGGCAAAAAAGTCTTTTTTCTTTTACTTTTAAAAAGGGAGCAAGCCCTTCCCTTAAAAGTTAGAAAGAAAAGCCTTCTATGAAAAAAAGGGGGGTTGGAATCGACACATTGATTTTTTCACAATTTTTATTGAACCGTATGCATCAAAAGGTGCCTGTACGGCTCTTAAGGAATAAAATTTTATCCTAATCAACCGACTTTATCGAGAAAGATTATTTTTTTTAGGCCAAGAAGTTGATACCGAAATCTCGAATCAACTTATTAGTCTTATGATATATCTCAGTATAGAAAAGGATACCAAAGATCTTTATTTGTTTATAAACTCTCCTGGCGGATGGGTAATATCTGGAATGGCTATTTATGATACTATGCAATTTGTGCGACCCGATGTACAGACAATATGCATGGGATTGGCCGCTTCAATAGCATCCTTTATCCTAGTCGGAGGGGCAATTACCAAACGTATAGCATTCCCTCACGCTTGGCGCCAATGAGTTTTTTATTTTAGAGAAAAAATACTATGCCTTCGCCACCGGAAATATGAATTAGTTAAGTAATAATAGCATGGCACTTTGAGTTCGATATGAAAAAAAAATAAAATTAGATTATATATTGAAAGAGTAGTATGAGATAAGTAAGGGTGTTTTAAATGATATCTTACCTATTCGGGCACATCTCAGCGTCACAAACTTTGTTTTCACACCGGAAGCTTATTTACAAAATTTATATTAAAAAAGACACTTTGGGATTGCTGAATCATAGACGAATCAAAAAAATGATATATAAAGCAACGGAACCATCATAGTATTTTTTTAACTCCTACAAAAAAAGAAGGATGGTAATTGGATCATTTATGGATCTGCGTATAATACAACCTATATTTTGTTTTCGTTCGCCGAAAAGAAAGGTCAAAAAAACGTAAATTCCATTGTAGAGCCGTATGCAATGCACAAAAAAAGCCTGTACGGTTTTTAAAATTTCTCTGCTTTTTTGGTTATCTCGCCTCAATATAAGAACCTTTTCTATTATATCATCAGGGTAATGATCCATCAACCCGCTAGTTCGTTTTATGAGGCACAAACGGGAGAATTTATCTTGGAAGCGGAAGAACTACTAAAACTTCGCGAAACCATCACAAGGGTTTATGTACAAAGAACGGGCAAACCTATATGGGTTGTATCCGAAGACATGGAAAGGGATGTTTTTATGTCAGCAACAGAAGCCCAAGCTCATGGAATTGTTGATCTTGTAGCGGTTCAATAAAAAATAGGAGCGATTTCATGCAAATCTACAATTTATAATTTTATATCTTTTTAGATTAAAGGTGTAGTTTCATATTCTCTTCAATATATTTTTTTTCAATATATATATTTTTTTTTGAAGAGAAGTAATTCAGAATTAGCCGGTTAGAACCAATCTAAACCAGCCCATTATTTATATGATTCCGTATGCCAACTATTAAACAACTTATTAGAAATACAAGACAGCCAATCCGAAATGTCACGAAATCCCCAGCGCTTCGGGGATGCCCTCAGCGACGAGGAACATGTACTCGGGTGTATGTGCGACTCGTTTAGATCATAGACTGAGACACAAAAAGTAAATTCTTTTTTAAATATCAAGGATCAGTACCTTTGAATAAAATATAATGTAGGAGCTCGATTCATTATTTAAAAAAGCTAGATCGCTCATATCTTTTATTGTGTCTGAAACTTATGGTTTACATTGGTGCAAATCCAATCAACTCCATTTTTTAGAAAACCCCCAATGATAACAAATGGTTATCCATTAAGCGGGGGAAATTACTTTTTTATTAAAAAGATCCCACTCTTGAAAGAAAAGAACGGACTAACAGGGTAAACGACCAAATCAATTTTAAAAATGAAATACCGTTACTGTATAAAGTGGATCTCATTGTGAAAGACCTATTACTGGAATATTCATGGGGTAGAGCCAAAGAATGTGAATTGTACAAGTTACCAATAGTATTTATTAATTAAAATAAAAAGAAGGAGCTCCGGTGTATAGAGAGGACCTCACCGTTTTAGAAGTAACCATATAAACGATGGAACCCACTATTTATCCATTTATATTTACTACTTTTTGTAGTTATTCTATTTTTTATATTAAGTATCTATCAAGGCTATTTCTCCTTTAACAGCAAAGGAAAATACCTAGCAAAAAAATAGTGGTGGGGAAGGTTAGAGTAGCAAAAGCCATTGGAATTTTTTTTATACATTGGAATAATTCGTGTGGTTATTAATAGACTAGTAAAGGGGAAAAGAATAACTAAAAAAAGAATTAGTTATTCATCAAAGCTTGATTTATTCAATGACTAGAATTAAACGCGGATATATAGCTCGGAGGCGCAGAACAAAACTTCGTTTATTTGCATCCAGCTTTCGAGGGGCTCATTCACGACTTACACGAACTATGACTCAACAGAGAATAAGAGCTTTAGTTTCGGCTCATCGGGATAGGGGTAAAAGAAAAAGAGATTTTAGGCGTTTATGGATTACTCGAATAAATGCCGTAATTCACGAAACGGGGGTATTCTATAGTTATAACCGATTCATACACAATCTGTACAAGAAGCAATTACTTCTTAATCGGAAAATACTTGCACAAATAGCTCTATTAAATAGGAGTTGTCTTTATACGATTTCGAATGAGATCAAAAAATAAGGGGGCTGGAGGAAACCCACTAAAATATTTGAAATAGAGTTCGAAGGAGAATGAGCTCGGGAAGGTAGAGTAGAAATTAGTATTATAAAAAACAAAACGAGGGTATATAGCCGCTAAAAAAAGAGTTTTTATTTTCGACGATTCTTTTATTATTTTTTTTTATGACAGACACAGACGTAACAATCAAATTTTTATTCTTGATTGGATTTTTCGAACAAAAAATTAATCTCTTTTTTAATTCCTTCAGTTTGGGATTGTTATTCAATTGAAGAATAAGTCTATTTTTTTCTGGTTCTAAGGCTAGTAGTTCTAGGGGTCGACTCACTTCTTTCAAATTGTTTCTGATTATTAAGAAAAGGTAACAAAGATAAAATACGAGCTTGTTTTATAGCAATAGTAATTAATCGTTGTTGTTTTAAAGTAACTCTATTCACCCGTCTAGATAATATTTTTCCTTGTTCACTAATAAATCGACTAATTAAACTCATGTTTCTATAATCAATTCGATCCCCCGATTGGATCGGGGGCAAACGCCTACGAAAAGATCGCTTGGATTTAGTAAAAAGTCGCTTAGATTTATTCATAATTTTTTTATTCCTTATCTCTAAAATCCTATTTTGATCGGATCAAAATAAAAACGATTTCTATTTATATGCTATAAGAGTTTCTATATAGAATTAAAAATATAGGATTAGATTTATTTCTATTGATTTATTTGTTTATATTTATATATATGTAATATATAGATACTATCATTATTCCTGTTCTTAAAATAACAGTTAACATACAAGAACTCAATTTTATCTATTTCTTGATTTCCCCGTGAACTGTATGTTTATAACAATAGGGACAGAATTTTCTCAATTCCAATCGACTAGGGGTGTTATGCCGATTCTTTTGAGTAATATATCTGGAAATTCCCGCCGATTCTTTCTTAATATCATTTCGAACACAACAGGTACATTCCAAAATAATTGTTACTCGAACATCTTTACCCTTGGCCATGAAACCTCCTTTGGATTTATGATTCACCCCAGTCTTCTATTTTATTTTTAGGATCCAGAAAGAACAAGAACCAAAAAAATAGAAGCTGTTAGCTAAAAAAAATTCGGAAATATTTTGTTGCAATGAATATTATTTAGTAATTAAATCAAAATAAAAAAATAAGCAATACAATGATTTTTTGAAAACTATATTTAAAATCTTTGTACAGTTTTTTTTAGTATATCGTAGGATACTGTTTCCCTAGCAATACTTTTTTTCGTTCTATTAATAAATCCTGAACCCACGTTTTTACGACCTTTCCCCTACCCCCCCCCCCACCTTTTTATAATTAATTATAAAAAAAATTATAAAAAGGTGGGGGGGGTAATTAGTCCCAGATTGTTGATTGTATCTCTAAATTTTTTCTCCCTTTCTGATGTTAATAACTAGAATTAAAAAAAGGGAAATGTTAATGCATCTGGAAATAAACGATTAATCTCTATTAATAAACCTGCTAATGAAACGAACCATAGAGTACTTAGTACCGGCGCTACGGAAAGATATGTTTTTAGATCTCGCATTTGAAATCAATCCTCCTTCTTTCTTCTTTATTGTATTACAATATATATAGTAATATATATAACTACAGATGTACATGTAGTTAAGAAGTTCTTGTATACGTAACCCCCCGTTTTCAAAATTACAATTGAAATATTGTCTACTAGAACGATCTTATAGATTCCATTTTCAAATGGAAACGCCTTTTATGTAAAATTTAAATTGATAGAATTTTCGTAAAAAAAGTAATCTTTTTAATTATATGTTTGTTATCTGATATGATACAAAAAAATAATAAATTAATTCGATATACCAATAAAAATAAGAAGGATGTGGAAAACAAGGCAGGAATTCTCTACAATGACACTGTAAACCAATTGAAAGGGATGTAGCGCAGCTTGGTAGCGCGTTTGTTTTGGGTACAAAATGTCACGGGTTCAAATCCTGTCATCCCTACCTAATTACTGCTCTTCTGAGCAGTAACGAGGGATCTATTTTAGATCTATCTTTTTTTAATAAAATTGGACATACATATAATTATGAAATTTATGATATACTATGATTATGATATAGTATATACGTACAAAATCTATTCGGGTTAAAGAATGTCCTCTTTATAGTTTATAGCCTTTTAGTTTTTTAGAAAAAACAAGAAAAGCGCTCTTAGTTCAGTTCGGTAGAACGTGGGTCTCCAAAACCCAATGTCGTAGGTTCAAGTCCTACAGAGCGTGATTTAATTCTTGTTTATTAGATTGTGTCAAAATTCCACTGTTCGCAAATAATTGAGCAGCAATCTGAATTAGACCTCCCGCATATGAAAGCAAGAAGGAGGTCAGTAAAAAAAGAGATGTTAATTAATCAAAAGCCCAACTGATCACCACGCCTGTATTGTAAATAAGCCGTTACGAATAATCCAGCCAAAGTAATAGGAATTAGACCTAAGACGATTCCAAATAAAAAAACTTCAATCATTTAAATTTTCTTTTATTTTCTTTTTTTAAAGGGAGAAAAGAGAGGTACTAGCTATTCCTAGTTCTTAATCTGTGTTGCCGATGAATCTCAATGACCAAAATTGGGTAATTAACCCGGTAGGGAACTATCGAACATATGAAATACCACAGAACTCCTTTTTATCAAAAAATCTTCATTCAATTAATTTCAAATAAGTCGTATTTTGCTTAGACCAATAAATATAACCGAGGTTATAGTTAACGCTGCTAGTAGAAAACCGAAATAACTAGTTATAGTAGGCATGAAGGGACTCAATAAAATATGTTTTTTTATACATATGTTTCTAAAGTACTTCCCTAAGTTTCAATTAAAAATTTCTTTAAGAGATAGATAAAAATAAAAATACTAGTTACAAGAATCAAAAAATTAAATTGAAAATTTGTTAATTATCAATCATTATAGTATAGGTGGTATGAACAAAAATAGAGAAAAAGAACACAATCCATCGTCTTTGGCATTTGCACCATCTCAGGATTCAGAATTCACGTAACTGATTCATATAAA